TTTTATTAATTTACCGGCTTAGTGTGAGATAGAAACATGCCTGTCTCGTCGTAATAATGAGTGAATCAATGAATGAAAGTGGAAAAAATGAAGGTTAACTCCCTTTTTTATGTTTATGTTAAACCAATCACTGATCTTATACTTTGTATTATTAATATAATCTAGTTTCTTTTTATAATATCTATTTATTTTATAATATCTATTTATTTCTAATAAATATTTATATAATAGATCGAATTTATCTAATTTATTTCTATATCGAATAGAGTGGCGATTAAAATGAATGATTTACTGAGTATAAATCGTGAATCAAAAATGGAAAATCATAAAAGATGGAAAAAGCTTTCGGCTCTAGTCATTCCATTATATTGACAATTTCAAAAAACTGCTCATACTATGAGCATAGTATGGTCGCGGTCAGGCAAGTATGCCCCCATCGTCTAGCGGTTCAGGACACCTCTCTTTCAAGGAGGCAGCGGGGATTCGACTTCCCCTGGGGGTAGGGTACTACGAAAGGAAGTTGATCATGGATTATCAATAAACCTAGAATTGATTCTTCCTGGGTCGATGCCCGAGCGGTTAATGGGGACGGACTGTAAATTCGTTGGCAATATGTCTACGCTGGTTCAAATCCAGCTCGGCCCAATAATTCGCTGATCCGCCATAACCTAAAATGCCCATTTTTTTGTATTTTGTTTTCCCGAAAAGCCAAACAAAAAAATTAGGGAAGAATAAAAAAAGTCCAATTTTGTGATATATCCATCCCTACCGCTATTTGTTTTTTATTTTGTTCTATTTATTTAGTTGTTCCCATAAATTATGACCTTGATAACGCTCTAGATTCATATCAGGATCATTAAATAGAAAGTTTAATGAAAAGAAAAAGAGTAAAGTAAACAAAAAAGAAGACTCTTTTTTGTTTTCATTTTCAAATTGATTATTGATCGATTTATTTGGCAATAACGAAAGGATTCCTAGTAACTAGGAATCCGCGTCGCTCTCACTCAAAGTGCATACCCGTATGGATATCAATATATCACTCGCGCCTTTGTTTGTTACAACCCGGCTTCGAATCTAAAATCGAAATAGAAAATGGCTTGAATGAAATCATAAGACTATCTATGTTGTACACTTTTCTTTATTTCCCTGGGATTGTAGTTCAATTGGTCAGAGCACCGCCCTGTCAAGGCGGAAGCTGCGGGTTCGAGCCCCGTCAGTCCCGACGGATAAAATTTTTAAAATACATCAATTGATCCCTCCGTTTTCTGTCAAAGGGGATACAAATGACAGAATTTCATTCCCAACGATATCTTTATCTTTTTTTTATTTATTTTTTCCTTTCTCTTTTTTGTTGGGGTTTATTTGGAAACTATTTGTAAACGGTGAAAGTGGAAAAGCAGTCAGATGATACATCATCAGATGATTGTACAAGGAAGGCGGTAGATTATCGAAAAGAAAGGTTGGAAAAGAATATATAAATAAAGGAAAGGAATTCTTTTGATTGGACCAGGCATCACTTTTTGTATTCGGTGTGGATAAAAGATCTTCCTATGTTATACTATTCAATTCTCGACGGTGAATCGATTTGATAGCCTAGATATTGTTATTCATGATATTGATCCGATTCGATGTCATTGAAATGTAAGTCATTGCATTGAATTTACAAGCGACAAATTTTTCATCTCTATGGGATTAAATCCCGAGTTATTGCGAAGTAAAAAAAACAATGAAATTATGGAAGTAAATATTCTCGCATTTATTGCTACAGCGCTGTTCATTCTAGTTCCTACCGCTTTTTTACTTATAATATACGTAAAAACTGTCAGTCAAAGTGATTAATTTGAATGGAACTTGACTTTTTATCAAGGAGTTAAGAAAAAAAGGATTCAAATCTCACGTCTTAAATAAAATGAATGGACTAGAATCAGCAGTATCCTATAAAACTCGATAGTATGGTAGAAAAAAAATATGAATCTTTCTACCATACTATCTATATCTATTATTGTAATGTAGAAAGATACAAGCTTAATATAGATGAATCCACAATATGTATCTTCATACATGTCGATATCAATTAAATATATGTACTGTACATAGTATCTCAATTTTATTTCTTCGCTTGATCTATTTTATTTGTGTTGATTTCAATTAATCTGAAATAATTGAAAGGCAAGTCTTACGATTTTATAATTCTTTCATTTCATGGATTTGATTTTTTTGGTGGATACCGAGATTCCTATTAAAATAATCAGAAATGAAGGAAAAATGGAATGGAATAGGCATATATTAATTAAATTAATAAAAAAAAAGAAAACCAAGTAATCCTTTTTTTTGAACATTCCAAAGAAGTAATTCGTTGAGCAACTGACAGATGATCCAAAGAGTTCTATGGTAACTTTTCTTCGTATTTCGTTTCGAAAAAAGGGTATACCCTGCCGATTTTGAATTTAACTTCTTTGATCCATGATATGAAATGAGTCAATAAAGCATTTCATAAATGAAATTCAACTAAAACTGGGGGTAAGTGTCTAATATGTGACTACACTAAGGCAAGATCTTATTAAATTAAATAAAAAAAAGACTTTTTTTTTCTCTTTGAACAGTAAAGAGGGAGGGAAATAAAAACAAGCAAATACAGAAAACAAAGGGGGTTCCTTGTCCCTCATTGTCCGTTTATAACTCTGGTAAGAGCTGGTTCATCAAAATAGAAATTTAGGAAGAATTCTTTTTTTTTTAATTGCCTATCATCCGGATCCCTTTTACTTTCGAAATACGAACATGGGGATTATTGAAATGTTTGTTTGATTTTGATTGAAAAGGTGTTATTCATAGAATACATTACTCCACTAGAATCCAAGAATTTCGAAATGAAGACTAATAAAATAGTTAAAATAAAAAAAGGCTTTGCAAAACGATCTAGAAAACAATTGATACGGTTTGATTCCTCAAACCCAATTAGGAGTACCCCTAGAGCCCACTTCTTCCCCATACTACGAGTGAAAGGGAAAATGTAAAGACTACCATTAAAGCAGCCCAAGCAAGACTTACTATATCCATGTGTATTATGTCCCCTATCTCTATGAATATGAAACAAATATGAAGGAATTAAATTTTTCCATTATTGTTCACTAATAATAGTGGAATTACTGGCGCAGAGTCAAAAAGAAAAGGGAATTGTGACACGCCACCGTTGATGAATCACTTCGATAAATCCGCTTATAACAAGCTCTTATATGATTTCGAGTAAAATCGAGAACCATTAAGCACAAGCAAAATGCGCAGTAACACTTTTGGAAATATCAAAAGAATGTTACTCACATGTATCAATAATAAGACTTATTCTTTCTTTTGGTGTCCCTCATTAAGTAAAAGCCAATTATCTATCCAATCTAATATTAATTGGATGCCTGAACATTCAGAGACTTTCATCCGTCTGTATACAAAGTATCTTCCAACCCTTCTACAACCATTCATTAGTTAATTAGACACTCCCGTTATCCAATCTAATTCAAGACTCCTCTAGTAGCCACTCCATTAGTAAGGGGGGCTCCCATATCAAGATTTACTGATTCCCTTCCACTACTTTAGTTTTTCCTTGAATCCTAGACGTTAGGAGACGTTAGGATTTCGAATTTTTTGTTGATCAGGCGACACCCGGATTTGAACTGGGGAATAAGGGATTTGCAGTCCCCCGCCTTACCGCTCGGCCATGTCGCCAAAAGGCTACAAACAAAAAAAGGAGAGTATCTCCCTTTTCTTTTTCATTTTTAGATCGGATCCATACCTTCAATTGGTTATAGTATCTCAAGACACACAATATCTAAAAACTTTCCCTTTCTTTTCTATTGAAAAAGAAAATGTGGATTCTCAGTTACAAAAGTCAAAATTCAGGACAAATAAATTGGAACCATTAACTATTGACTGCAAATTTATGGACGATTCTTCTTCACTTGTCTTTTTCTAATGGTATAAGAAAATAAAACTGGATACATAACTAATCAGTATTGATTTTTTTTTTCAATAAAAAAAAACTTTCTGAATTTCAAGTATATTATAATAATATAACAGCAATTATGAGTCTATGTAAACCCCAGAGCATAAGTTGTTACACAGTTATAGTTATCTAATGAGGTATTTTATCTATCTAGATATGATGTCCATAGGGAATCAGCACGAAATTATCGTGTTTCAATTTTTCATTGAATAGATTAAAATAAAAGAAAAAATAAAATTTTTGATAGAGCGCGCCATGTCTTGTCTCCATTAGAGCGTTATAATGGAATATAAAGAAAGACATATATAAATAGAAATGCTATATCTGCACATGTTTAATAAATAGAAGCCCCCTTTTCGTACGCACTTCAATCATATTCTAAATATTCTACTAAAAAATAAAAAACTAAAAAGTGGGTAAAAACATCTATCTTCTCTGCGAATCGTTTTTTGAACAATGGAGTCCATGAAAAAATTAAGCGCTAGAAAAATCAACTCTCTCCCTATATATATATTTTAGGATTATTTTGTCTTTATCTCAATGAACAGATCAAATCAGGAATTCCTTTCATTTTTCTGGTATTCAATCGGATTGGAATATGTAATATCATAATAATGGTAGAAATTGAATTATTTTTTTTTTATATTCTATACAAAAACAAAACTCCATGCGGCTAAATGGCATTTATCAATTCTTTTCTGTATCTGTTTGTTCTAAATATAAATAAAAATTTGAGTATAATTTTTCTTCTTCCGTTCATACGCATTTCATATTTCATACATTCCACATATATTATATGGTATATGGAGTTAGATAAAATTTCATGTGATTCAGTAAACAGAATAGAAATTCAATTCCATCATTATTAGATCGATTCGTAGGATTCGATGAAGAATGAGAAAAGAATGGGATTCTTTTGAGAAATGGGAAATTCAAAATGCTCGGGGATGAAAATGGGGAAATGTCTACAATACCTGGGTTGAATCAGATACAATTTGAAGGATTT